AAACTATTCATACTATGAGCATAGTATGATGGCGGTCGTGCAAGTATGCCCCCATCGTCTAGCGGTTCAGGACATCTCTCTTTCAAGGAGGCAGCGGGGATTCGACTTCCCCTGGGGGTAGGGTACTACGAAAGTAAATTGATCGTGGATTATCAATAAGCCCGGAATTGATTCTTCCTGGGTCGATGCCCGAGCGGTTAATGGGGACGGACTGTAAATTCGTTGGCAATATGTCTACGCTGGTTCAAATCCAGCTCGGCCCAATAATTTAATTCGCCGATCCACCATGAAATGATATAATATAACCCATTTGTTGATCTCCGGAAATGCCCGATCCCCCAATACGGAATAAAAAAATTTTCTGATATATCTATACCACTATTTATTTACTCTATTTTTCCAACAAATTATGATCTTGCTAATTATCTAGATTCATATCAGGATTTGTAAGTATAAAGTAAAGGAAAAGAGTAAATAAAAAAACTTTTTTCATTGAAAGAGTGATTATCCAATTGATTTGGCAATAACGAAAAGATTACTAGTAATCCAGGCTGCTCTAACTAAAGTGCATACCCATATGGGTATCAATATATCACACTCGTGGCTCTGTTACAACACGCCAATTCTAATCTAAATTGAAGGGGTTAGAATGAAATCATAAAAAAAAATATGTATACTTTATTTTATTATGGTATTTACTTGGGATTGTAGTTCAATTGGTCAGAGCACCGCCCTGTCAAGGCGGAAGCTGCGGGTTCGAGCCCCGTCAGTCCCGACGAATCCAAACCCAATAAAAAAATATATCAATTTATCTCTCTGTTTTTTGTGAAAAGAAGTATAAATAACAGGATTTCATTCCCAACGGCGATCCCCCTTCTTTTTTTCTTTTTCGTTTCACATTTATCATCAAACAAATGGGGTAATTTCCATTTCTTCGACTAGTACCGGTTCGATTGATGGGAGAGATACATATGTAATTAGTACAATTATTGTTAGCATCAGATTCAGGATTCCACGGGATACCGTACTGTACTGGGTCTGGCTTTTTTTTTTTCGATTACTCCCGATTTGTGGAATAGAGTAGAGTACTGTATGTTTCCCGGGAGTACATACATAAATGGAATTTGTCCGATATAAAATAAATTTAACATAGTTACTTTACTATAGATAGATTTTAATCTTAAAAGAAAGGTATATCCCTTTCTATCCCAATTTTGTGTAACCTCAATTTCTAATTTCACTAATTTGAAATAATCTATCTCATTCAAATTTCACATTGAGCTTTTGATATATGCGTCCCGTTACTAATCCAAGGAAAGACAGAGGATAGATATTAAAAAAATAAAGATCAAACAAGAATCGCTTTTTTATTAGCGAGGAAATGGAATTTTTTTTTTATTTTAAAGGGGTTTTTTCCTTGAAAGAACAAACTTTTTAAATTTATATATAAATATATAAAAATATAGTTAATTTGATGGAATATTTTATTTTTTTATACCGGAACTTGTAGTCGTCTTTATCATACTTCTTTTGTTTTTCAAGAAGATTAGATCCTTAAAAAAGGGGTTTAGAACTTAACTCCTTCCTTTTTTTCATTTAGCTTCTATTGTTTGTTGGGTTTGTTTAGAACCAACGGCAAGTGGAAAGGCGGTTAGATGATACTTCATCAGATGATTGCACAAAGAGGGCGGTAAGTTATAAAAAAGAAAGAATGTAAAAGAATGATAAATAAATAAAAATAAAATTGATTGGATCGGGAATCTAATTTTGAGTTCGGTATGGATAAAAGATCTTCCTATGTTATACTATTCAATTCTTGACGATGAATCGATTTGATAGCTCAGATATTGTTATTCATGATATTGATCCGATTCGATATCATCGAGATGTAATTCATACCATTGAATTTACAGGCGAAAGATTTATTATCTCTATGGGATTAACTCCCGAGTTATTGCGAATTAAAGAAAAATTAAACAATGAGATTATGGAAGTAAATATTCTCGCATTTATTGCTACTGCACTGTTTATTCTAGTTCCTACTGCTTTTTTACTTATAATATACGTAAAAACAGTCAGCCAAGGCGATTAATTTGAATTAAACTTGAATTTTGAGTTCTTAATCGGAAGAGAAGAAAAGGATTAAAATTTCGCGTCTTAAATGAAATGGACAGACTAGAATCAGCCGTATTCTATGAGATACGATAGTATGGTAGAAAGATTCAGATATTTCTTTCTACCATACTATACTAGTATTGTTATTGTAGTGTATAAGGTTGTATTGTAATTGTAATACAGGTTAATTTAATATAGATCAATCTACAACAGTATCGTCATATTCCTTTCCTATATATATGGAAATCAATTACATATATATAATATACATAGTGATAGTGTATATAGTGTCCCAATTCTATTTCTTTGCTTTATCTATTTGTATTTAATTTGTGTTGATTTCAATTAATTTTAAATAATCGAAAGCGACTCTTACGATTATAAT